AGGTGGTAAGATAATGTCTTGAGCAGTTACATATCCAGGACCCTTGACACAAATAGACGCGTTACGAGTTCCATACAGATTACTTTTCAAGACAATTTCTTTCAAATTCATTAAAATTTCATGTACGGATTCTTGAATACCTACTATGGTAGAATATTCATGTGGTATTTTCTCAGATTTTGCGCGTGTGATACATGTACCTTCTATTTCTCCGAGCAAAGCTCTTCGCATTGCAATGCCTATTGTATCGGCTTGACCTTTCATAAGTGGGGCCAGAATAAAGCGTCCATAATAAAGACGCTTACTGTCTGCTCTTGATTCAACACACTTCCACTGTAGTGTCCGAGTAGATACTGTTACTTTCTCTCGAACCATAGTATATTATTTGATCAAATCATTGAATTATTTATTTCTCTTGAAATCTCTTCAATGTTTATTTTTACACACGTCTTTTTTTAGGAGGCCTACAGCCATTATGTGGCATAGGAGTTACATCCCGTATGAAACTTAATAGTATACCACTTCTACGAATAGCTCTTAATGCCGCATCTCTTCCGAGACCCGGGCCTTTTATCATAACTTCTGCTCGTTGCATACCTTGATCCACTACTGTCCGAATAGCATTTCCTGCTGCGGTTTGAGCGGCAAATGGTGTACCCCTTCTTGTACCCTTGAATCCACAAGCCCCGGCAGAGGACCAAGAAATTACTCGACCCCGTACATCTGTAACAGTCACAATGGTATTGTTGAAACTTGCTTGAACATGAATAACTCCCTTGGGGATTCTACGTGTATTCTTACGTGAACCAATACGTCTATTTCTACGCGAACCAATTTTTGGTATAGGTTTTGCCATATTTTATCATCTCATAAATATAAGTCAGAGATATATGGATATATCCATTTCATGTCAAAACAGATCCTTATTCTTTTTTTTTTTTTTTTTTTTTACTTAATTTTCATTTTATTTATTTATTTGTACATCTGTACATCGGGTCCTTTAGATTTCGAGAGTCTTTTTGTTTTAGAAAGATTATCCTTGTCTTTGTTTATGTCTCGGGTTAGAACAAATTACTATAATTCGTCCCCGCCTACGGATCAATCGACATTTTTCACAAATTTTACGAACGGAGGCTCTTATTTTCATATTTGTCATTCCTTTTTTTAATTCCGAATCTACTTATTGGAAGAAAATAAGTTTCTTGAAATTTTTAATTTCGAATTGTATCCTCACGAAAGAATGTTGAAATTGAAAAAACCGCCTAATCATTCAAGTCTTTGCTTTGAAGTCTCTAAATTATACGCCCTTTGGTTGAATCATAAGGACTTACCTCAATTTTTAGTCTATTTCCTGGTAGTATACGTATAAAACTACATGAAATCCTTTACGAAACAAAAACCAGAATAATTTTTTTGTTATCTAAACGAATCCGGAAGATACATACCATCGGTAAGTTGTTCAGTAATTAAACCCTCATGAATCCATTTTTGTTGTTTCATTCCAGGTAAAACCGCTTTGAAGTATCAACTAATGTAAGAGGGATAATATTATAAACTTGTCCTTTCTCTTTTTTCACAAATATGACCGTGTCGGCTATTAGAAAGATTACCATATATAACACAAAACTTCTCCGCCGATTCCTTCTAGTCGAGCCTTTCGGTCTGTCATTATACCTCGAGAAGTAGAAAGAATTACAACCCCCATTCCGCCTAAAATTCTAGGAATTCGTTGATAGTTAGAATATATTCGTAGACCGGGTCGACTGATCCGTTTTAAATTTAAAACAGTTCTATATGGTCCTTTCCTATTTCTTCTATGTCGTAGGGTTAAAACCAAAAAATATTTATTGCTTTCTTGATGTTTTCTCACGTTTTCAATAAAACCTTCTTGTAAAAGGATTTTAACAATATTTTCAGTGATGTTAGTAGATGGTATTCGAACTGTTCTTTTTTTATTCATGTCAGCATTTCGGATAGAGGTTATTATGTCAGCAATAGTGTCTTTACTCATGATAAACTAAGATTTTTGTTTCCCCCGAATTTTGATATAATCAACATGCTCTTTTTCTTTTTTTCTGAATTTTTGAATATTTATGAATTCTTTTTTTTTTTTTTATTTATGAATTATTAAAGATATATACGTGATAGATAAACAATTTACTAATTAATTAAATAAATTTAATCAATTTCATTCAAATACTATATTAAGGTCTTCCCCTATAATACTTCAGGTGCTAATGAAACTATTTTAGTGAAATTTAACTGTCTTAATTCCCGGGCGATCGCGCCGAAAATTCGGGTTCCTTTTGGATTTCCTTCTTGATCAATAACAACCGCAGCGTTGTCATCATATCGTATTATCATACCGTTGTCGCGTTTGAGTTCTTTACAAGTACGTACAATGACAGCTCGGACCACTTCTGATCTTTCTAGAGGTGTATTTGGTACTGCTTCCTTGATTACAGCAACAATAATGTCACCAATATGAGCATATCGTCGATTACTAGCTCCTATGATTCGAATACACATCAATTCTCGGGCCCCGCTGTTATCCGCTACATTCAAATGGGTTTGAGGTTGAATCATATCATTTTTTTATCGGTTTTTTCTTTTTCAATGCAAAGGTATAAATAAAAAAAAGAAATATTATTTGTTCAAAACAAAAAAAGAAATCTGCAATTGTTTTTTTTTTCATCCCAAAAACCCCTTTCGTTTGTTTCTACATTCCTATCCAGAAAGAATGAATTGAGTTCGTATAGGCATTTTAGATGCCGCTATTGAAATAGCCCTTCTAGCTATATTTTCTGCTACTCCGCTCATTTCATAAAGTATTCTACCGGGTTTAACGACAGCTACCCAATATTCGGGAGATCCTTTCCCCGAACCCATACGCGTTTCTGTAGGTCTTACTGTAACAGGTTTGTCTGGAAATATGCGTACCCATATTTTTCCACCGCGGCGTGCATTTCGTGTCATTGCTCGCCGCCCTGCTTCTATTTGTCTAGATGTGATCCAAGCGGGTTCAAGCGCTTGAAGAGCATATCTACCGAAGCAAATACGATTACCTCGATAAGATATTCCTTTCATTCTTCCTCTGTGTTGTTTACGGAATCTGGTTCTTTTGGGGTTATAGTTGATGGTTGTTTAGCAATTCCATCCATCTCTACTACAGAACCGGACACGAGAGTTTCTTCTCATCCAGCTCCTCGCGAATTAAACAATTTAAAATAATTAAACAAAAAAAAAATACACGGTTAATAATATATGGAATCGTGGGATTCTTTGAAATTTGATCTAATCGATTATAAATTAGAAATTTTTTGTGTTTTAATATATAATTTAACACGTATTCTATTTATAGATAATGTCGTTTTGGTAGAACGCTATAATGAATCTTTATTTTGTTTTTCCTTTTATTTCGAATCGATTTTATTTCAAATCGACTAAAATTTAGAAATAAAAAAAAATTCGCGGGCGAATATTTACTCTTTCAACATTCAGTTGTAAGATTAGTCTATGACATGACCTCTCAGAATAAATGAATAGGTTTCTGGTTCGTTCCGCCATCCTACTCAATGAATCATTAGGATTAGTTTTCAATAGAATCTTATGCATTCACAGGTTCTGTCGTTCCCACCACTTCTCGATTAATGATTAGGTCTGAATTTTACAACGGAGCCTCCAATTAAATTTATTCTTGAGTCAACCTTCTCAGTCTTTATTGGCTCGGGGCTCTTGATTTTTTGTTCTATGCACGGATTTGTCTAATTATGGATCAATCAGTATTGATGCTTTATTACATTCCCTTTATATGAGATGACTCATAGACCTTACATATTGGAATTCTATATCATTAATATTCTTTTTCTATCTTTCTCTCACCCTTCCATTTATCTGTATACTTTATATTGCTTTACAACCCATAATCAGATTTTTTTTTTGTTTGTTTATGTAAAAAAGATTTCAGTTGCTACAATGATATGACTTATATATCATATCTTGACTGGTTCTTTCTATCCAGATAACACGAAGTGATGAGTTGGTTATTAGTTCTATAGTTATCAGTTTGTACTATGGGCTGTCCATTTTTTTGAATCCCAACCCTAAAAAAACCAACGAGTCACACACTAAGCATAGCAATTATATCAAATGATTAATCGAATTTTTATTCAACCTTATAGAATTGTTCTTTTTTTTTTTTTATTATTTATCAGAAAAAGAATGAAAGAGTTTGCCATTTTTTGTTTTATCACCAGATATAACTAAATAGAAGTCAAGTAAGTTCTTATTATTCCTCGTCTACAAATATCCAAATTTTGATGCCTAATACCCCATAGATAGTTCGAACTGCATAGGAACAATAATCAATTTTAGCTCGAATGGTTTGTAGAGGAACTCTACCTTCTCGGATCCATTCAACACGTGCAATTTCTTTTCCGTCGATACGCCCTGCAATTTGTACTTGAATCCCTTTTGTACCTGCCTGTTCAGTTAATTCAATAGCTTTTTTCATTGCTTTGCGAAATGAAACTCTATTCTTTAATTGTCCGGCTATAAATTCTGCAAGAATATTGGGGTGCCCATAAGGATTTGCAATTCTTGTAATAGCAATGTTAAGTTTTCGGTTTACACAAGTGAGTTCTTTTTGTACATACGTCTGTAATTCTTCGATTCTTCGAGTCCTGTCTTCTATTAATAACTTGGGGAATCCCATATAGATTATGACCTGAATCAAATCGATTCTTTTTTGAATCTCTATACGTGCAATTCCCTCTACATTAGAGGATATTTTCATATTATTTTGCACATAATTTTTGATACAATCTCGTATTTTTTGATCTTCTTGTAGATCCTTTGAATAATTTTTTGGTTGTGCAAACCAAAGAGAATGATGATCTTGGGTTGTACCAAGTCTGAAACCAAGTGGATTTATTTTTTGTCCCATAGTCCCCCACTACTATATATATCGTGAAACGTGACATCTGTTTGTATTTTTTTTT